TGATTTAAAATATTAGAATACTTAGTGTCGGGAAATTTTTACGAATTTTTGGTAGGGTTTGTTAGGTTAACATAAAATTGGTAAAAATATAAAAATTGATGCATATATATATATATATATATATAATGGATAGCCAATTCTCATTTCAACTCGTTGGCTTGTACGTTCTCGGGTCCTCCTTGGTTTAGGGGTTTGACAAGGAAAGCAGGATTCACTGAGCGTAGGGGGGTAGGGGGGTTTGTCGCGCAAAAACCAAAGGGGGCATATAGCAAGTATAGTTGAATAAGAGATGAATATGTTATGCACTTGATTTAGAAGTATGTAATTCTTAAGTTATGTCTTATAATAATTCACTTATATTAAATCATGCAAGTAATATGTTCCACCTTGATTAACATTTGAATTTGCACTGTGAGATGCCAAGTGAAAAGAAACCAAAAAAAGAGAACGTTATGCATATAAAAGAATGCCCGGCATGGTGGGTAACGAGACATATGTACTACACCACTAACTTAATCAGATGCCAGTATAATTATCCGAATGGGGGATTATTACAGTTATGTTCCTGAAATAGGAACCAGATGCCAGTAATAGTTCATATTGTGCTACCCCCACAATTAGTGTCCCTGATTCTATCATGCATGATATGCCTTTATATAAACTGGTTGGTGGTCTCTTACTACATTAATATGTTTTCTTAAAATTATAGTTAGATATTTCAAGGAAAAATTTGAGGTCAAATTTTTGGGGAGAAATCTATTTCCCAGGTTAAAATACTGGTATTTCTGAGTCTTAATAATATGCTTTATGTATAGCTTAAATATTAGTACTTGCTTTATGGTTAAAATAATGAGTTGGTGATAATACATAGATGTATTAACACATCAATGTAAAATCAGGCATATATGAAATAGACCATAAAGGGGCGGATTTACCCCAGAAAATAGTTTAGTTTAGAATTCTGGCTTTGGGAGTCAGGGGTGGGAGTTAAAATCTCCTTTTTCTGGGCGCTAGGGAGGAGTTTAACCTCCGATCTTCGGATTACAAGACCGATGCTTTTAGGCTAAGCTACTAGGGCAGGCTCATTCTAGTGCTTTATTTTCCACTCATCCTGCTAGGGGAATAAAAACAAGGAATAATGCGAAGTAAAGTACGGATGCGATTTGTCCAATAATAATGAATGGGTGTTCTACTGGCATGCCTCCAATTCATGTTAGGATGGCTATGTCTGCCACCAAAGTTCAGAATAAAAATTGGGTGATGGGGCGGAAAGTTAGTCCTCGCTGTTTTGAGGTATGTAGGAGTGGTACAACCATTAGTACTAGGATTGAGAATAGTAATGCAAGAACACCGCCTAGTTTGTTTGGGATTGATCGTAGGATGGCGTAGGCAAATAGGAAGTATCATTCTGGTTTAATGTGTGGGGGAGTAACTAGTGGGTTTGCAGGGGTGAAGTTTTCCGGATCTCCTAGTAGGTTAGGGGAGAATAGTGCCAGGAGTGTAAGGGCTAGTAGTATTACTACAAATCCAAGAAGATCTTTATATGTGAAGTATGGGTGAAAAGAGATTTTATCTGCGTCTGAGTTTAGCCCAATTGGGTTGTTTGATCCTGTTTCGTGGAGGAATAGGAGATGGAGGATGGTTGCGGCGGCGATGATAAATGGAAGAAGGAAGTGAAATGCGAAGAATCGTGTCAATGTTGCATTGTCGACTGAGAAACCACCTCAGATTCATTGGACTAATATATCTCCTATGTAGGGTACAGCGGACAGAAGATTTGTAATTACTGTAGCACCTCAGAAGGATATTTGTCCTCACGGGAGTACGTAACCAACGAAGGCTGTTATTATAACTAATAGTAGAAGGATTACGCCAATGTTTCAGGTTTCTTTATATAGGTAAGAGCCATAGTATAGGCCCCGGGCAATGTGTATATAAATGCAGATGAAAAAGAATGATGCTCCATTTGCGTGTATATTACGGATTAGTCAACCGTAATTTACGTCTCGGCAGATGTGGGTTACTGATGAGAATGCAGTTGAGATGTCAGAGGTATAATGTATAGCTAGGAATAGTCCGGTTAAGATTTGGGTAATTAAGCATAGTCCTAGAAGGGATCCAAAGTTTCATCATGCTGAAATATTGGATGGTGCTGGTAGGTCAACTAGTGCGTCGTTAGCAATTTTAATGAGGGGGTGTGTTTTTCGTAGGCTTGCCATTATGGTTCTTGTAGTTGAATAACAACGGTGGTTCTTCAAGTCATTGGTCTCGGTTAAAGTCTGAGCAAGAATTATGACCTATTTTATGTTTTTATTATTGATGGCCTTGGTTGTGGGTTTGGTTGCTGTTGCTTCTAATCCTACTCCTTATTTTGCTGCTTTTGGGTTGGTGGTTGCAGCTGGGGTTGGGTGTGGAGTTTTAGTTGGTCATGGGGGTTCTTTCTTATCGTTGGTTCTTTTTTTAATTTATTTAGGGGGGATGCTTGTGGTTTTTGCTTATTCAGCAGCTTTGGCTGCTGAGCCGTTTCCAGAGGCTTGAGGTAATCGTTCTGTATTAGGGTATGTTTTAATTTATTTACTTGGAGTGGGTTTGGTGGCGGGGCTTTTTTGAGGGGGTTGATATGAGGGCTCTTGGGTTGTAGTGGATGGGTTGAAAGAGTTTTCTGTTTTGCGAGGAGATATTAGTGGTGTGGCTGTTATGTATTCTTCTGGAGGGGGGATGTTGGTTATTTGTGCTTGAGTGCTACTTTTAACTTTATTGGTTGTGCTAGAGCTCACTCGTGGGCTGAGTCGTGGGACTCTTCGAGCAGTTTAAAGGAGGATTGGGATAGTGGCTAAGACTAGGGTTAAGAGGAAGATGGTTAGGTAGGTTTTGATTATTCCTCGTGTGATGTCATTTGTAATTTTTGCTATAATTGTTTGGGTTAGCGCTAGGCCTTTTGGTCCAACAGTTTCGAGTCATGTTTTATCGAATTGAGTGGCAGCTGACTGTCCTAGGGTGAGTTTAATTTTTGGGAGGAGTCGGTGAGTAACTGCTGGGAAAAATCCTAGTATGTTGGAGAAGTGGTGTGTGGGTAATATTGGGGTAATTTTTACTTGTTTACTGGTTATGTTGGCTAGGTCTATGGCTACTAGTAGGCCAGTAATGGTTACTAGCAGGGCTGCTATTTTAAGGGTGGTTGGTATTGTTATGGTTGGCGTTTTCATTGGGAGGAAGTTGTATGTAATGATAAATCCTGCAATGATACTTCCTCAGGCGAGTCGTTTAATAGAATTAATTACTAATGGGTTGTTTTCGTTAATGGGAGATAAAGGTAGGAATCGTGGGGTTCCTATAATTACGAAATATACCAATCGAAAGCTGTAGACTGCGGTAAATGATGTAGCGATTAGTGTAAGGATTAGGGCTCAGGCGTTTAGGTAGGAGGTGTTTAGGGCTTCAATAATTGCATCTTTTGAGAAGAACCCTGCTAGGAACGGGGTTCCGGTTAGGGCTAAGCTACCGATTGTGAAGTAAGTTGAGGTGGCGGGTATAATATTAAATAAACCTCCTATTTTTCGGATATCTTGTTCATCGTTTAGGCTGTGAATGATTGACCCTGAACATAAGAATAATATAGCTTTGAAAAAGGCGTGAGTGCAGATGTGTAGGAATGCTAGTTGTGGTTGGTTTAGTCCAATTGTAACTATTATTAAGCCTAGTTGGCTTGATGTTGAGAAAGCTACGATTTTTTTGATGTCATTTTGGGTTAGGGCGCAGGTGGCTGTAAATAGTGAGGTTAGTGCTCCTAAGCATAGGCAAATTGTTAGCGCTAGTTGGTTGTTTTCTATAAGTGGGTGGAGGCGAATTAGCAGGAAAATACCTGCAACAACTATGGTGCTTGAGTGGAGTAGGGCGGATACTGGCGTAGGACCTTCTATAGCGGACGGGAGTCACGGATGAAGGCCAAATTGGGCTGATTTTCCTGTAGCTGCTAGGGCGAGTCCTATTAAGGGAATTGTTATGTCAAAGTTTTTTGATAGGGTAAAGATTTGTTGAATCTCTCAGGAATTGAAGTTTATTGCGAGTCAGGCTATAGTTATGATTAATCCAATATCTCCTACTCGGTTGTAGATGACGGCTTGGAGGGCTGCTGTGTTGGCGTCTGCTCGTCCATGTCATCATCCGATGAGTAAAAATGATATGATTCCTACTCCTTCCCAACCAATGAATAACTGAAATATATTGTTGGCTGTTACTAGAATAATTATGGCTACTAGAAATGTAAGTAGGTACTTGAAGAAACGGTCAATATTAGGGTCGGAGTGTATATATCATAGTGCGAATTCTAGAATGGACCAGGTGACGTATAGGGCAATTGGGACAAAAATTAGTGAATAGTGGTCAAATTTAAAGCTAATATTGATGTCAAATGTTTGGGTATTTATTCAGTGCCAGTTTGTAATGATGCCTTCCGTTTTTAGGTTTAGGAAGATTGTAAGTGGTAGGAGGCTGATGAAGAATGCGGAGCTGACAGCAGTTTTGGTTATTTCTGCTATTTTGGATTCCTGTTGGTTAGGGTTTAGTGTGGTAAATAGAGGGTATAATAGGATAAAAAAGATTAAGAGAAGTGATGAGTGTATAATTAGTACCATTTTAGCTTTCACTTGGATTTGCACCAAGAGTTTTTGGTTCCTAAGACCAATGGATGAACTATTATCCTTTGAAAGCGCAAGGAAGCCATGGATTTTAACCTTGGTAGGTAAGGATTAGCAGTACTTACTATTTTCTGTTCTTCCTTGGTGAGTAAGGAGGTTTTAACTCCTGTCTTTAGAATCACAATCTAATATTTTGATTAAACTATACTTACAGTAGCATCATCCTCATATGAGTTCTGGTTTTGTTACTAAGAGGATAACTGGGATTAAGTGTAAGGTTATTAGTAGATGTTCTCGGGTGTGGAATGGTTGAAGTCCTGTAATATGGTTTGGTGTTGGGCCTCGTTGGGACATAAGGAATATATATAAAGAGTAGCCGGCTGTAATTAGCGTTCCTAGTCCTGTGAGTAAAATTGTTCATGGGGATCAGTTAAATAAGGTTGTAATAATTATGAGTTCTCCTATTAAATTAGGTAGGGGTGGGAGTGCTAAGTTAGCAAGGTTGGCGATGAATCATCAAACTGCGGTTAGTGGAAAGATTACTTGCAGTCCTCGAGCAAGAATTATTGTTCGGCTGTGTGTTCGCTCATATGCTGTGTTAGCTAGGCAGAATAATGCTGAGGACACCAATCCGTGGGCAATTATTAAGATGATTGCTCCTGAGAATCCTCATGGTGTTTGGATTAAAATTCCGCCTGCTACTAATCCTATGTGGCTTACGGATGAGTAGGCGATTAGTGATTTTAGGTCTGTTTGTCGTAAACAGATTGAGCCGGTCATAATAATTCCTCAAAGGGCTAGGATAATAAATGGGTAAGCTAGCTCTTTAGATAGAGGGTCTAATATAGCTATTATGCGTATTATTCCGTACCCACCTAGTTTTAGTAAGACTGCTGCAAGTACCATGGATCCTGCTACTGGGGCCTCTACGTGTGCTTTAGGTAATCATAAATGGACGCCGTATAGGGGTATTTTAACTAGGAATGCAATTAGACAGCCTGCTCATCAGATCATGTGACCTCATGAGTTGAGTTGTAGTGGTTGTGAATATTGGAGTACTAATATTGATAGGGTTCCTGTGGATTGTTGAAGGAGGAGTAAAGCAACTAGAAGTGGGAGGGACCCTGCTAAGGTGTAGAATAGAAAGTAGGTTCCTGCATTTAGGCGTTCAGTTTGGTTTCCTCATCGGGTAATAATAATTAGGGTTGGAATAAGTGTGGCTTCAAACATAATATAAAATATAATAATTTCTGTGGCACCAAATGCTATAATTAAAAAAGTCTGTAGTGAGGCGAGAAGTGTAATATATGATCGTTGTCGGCTGATTGGTTCGGGGTTGATGTGGTTTTGGCTGGCTAAAATTATTAGTGGTAATAATCAGCATGTTAATACTAGTAGGGGGGTTGATAATGGGTCTGTGGCTATGTATGTGTTAGAAGTGGTTCATCCGGTCTCGGATGTTAGTTTTAGTCATGATAAGCTAATGAAGGCAATTAGGAGGCTGTGTGCTGTAGTAGTTGTTCATAATCATTTGGGGGAGGTTAGTCAGATTGTTGGGAATAGCATGATTGTGGGGATTAACACTTTTAGCATTGTAGAAGGTTGAGGTTTTGTAGGCGGTCAGTTCCGTGGGTGCGGGCCGTGGCAACTAGTAGTGCTAGGCCCGTGCTAGCTTCACAAGCGGAAAAGGCTAGAAGTAATATTGGGGCTGTGGAGAATCCTGTAGATTCGAATTGCAAGGCTCATAGGGCTAGTGCAATGAATAGGGATAATATTATTCCTTCTAAACATAAGAGTGCGGAGAGTAGATGTGTGCGGTGAAATGCTAGTCCTATTAATCCTAGAATGAATGCTGAGCTAAAGCTAAAATGTACGGGTGTCATAAGGGGGTCATGGAGTTAAACCATGATCTTCTGAGCCGAAATCAGAGGTCTTGTTTTGGACTAACTCCCTATTCTGCTCATTCTAGGCCGCCTTGGGTTCATTCATAAATTAGTCCCAGGGTTAATAGGATTAGGACTGTTGTGGCTCAAAAGAATGTTTGAGTGGGGTTATGGAGTTGGTCCCCTCAGGGTAGGGGGAGAAGGAGGGCAATTTCTAGGTCGAAGAGGAGGAATAGGATTGCTACTAAGAAGAAACGTAGGGAAAATGGTAGTCGAGCAGATCCTAAGGGGTCGAATCCACATTCGTAGGGGGATAATTTTTCTGCGTCTGGGTTGATTTGGGGGAGTCAAAAAGATACAATTGCCAAGATTGCGGATAGGGTTGTTGTGATAATTAAAATGGTAATGATTAAATTCATTATCTTTCCTTGGGGTTTAACCAAGACTGTGTGATTGGAAGTCACTTGTACTAGCTTTAATACTAGAAAGATTATGAGCCTCATCAGTAGATGGATACGTAGAGGAATAGTCATACTACGTCAACGAAATGTCAGTATCAGGCGGCGGCTTCAAAGCCAAAGTGGTGTTCAGATGTAAAGTGGTATTGGATTTGTCGTAGGAGACAGACTGCTAGGAAAGATGATCCAATAATGACGTGCAATCCATGGAATCCCGTGGCCACAAAGAATGTTGAGCCGTAGACTCCGTCTGCGATCGTAAATGGGGCTTCGTAATATTCCATGGCTTGTAGGGCGGTGAAATAGAATCCTAGTAAAATAGTTAATGTTAGGGATTGGATTGCTTGTTTTCGTTCTCCTTCTATAATGCTGTGGTGGGCTCATGTTACTGTAACTCCGGATGCTAGTAATACAGCGGTGTTAAGGAGTGGGACTTCGAAGGGATCTAGTGGGATAATTCCTGTTGGGGGTCAGCATCCTCCAAGTTCTGGTGTTGGTGCTAAGCTTGAATGGTAGAAGGCTCAGAAGAATCCGAGGAAGAAGAATACTTCGGAGGTAATGAATAGGATTATTCCGTATCGTAATCCTTTTTGTACTGGAGGGGTGTGATGACCTTGAAAGGTTCCTTCTCGGATAATGTCACGTCATCATTGATATATTGTGAGAAGTAAGAGAATTATTCCGAGAGTTATTAGTGTTGTTGAGTGGAAATGGAATCAGATTGCTAAGCCGGATGTTATTAGTAGAGCAGCAACGGCTCCGGTTAGAGGTCATGGGCTTGGGTCAACTATATGATAGGCATGTGCTTGGTGGGCCATTAAACGTTTTCTTGTAGATATAGACTTAGAAGGAGAACAAATACGTAGGCTTGAATTATTGCTACTGCAACTTCTAACAGTGTTAATAAGAAGAGCACGGTGGCAGTTAGAATTGCCACTGTGGGTATTATTGGCAGAAGGACAAATACGGCTGTAGCAATAAGTTGAATTAGTAGGTGGCCTGCGGTCAGGTTGGCTGTAAGTCGTACTCCTAAGGCCAATGGTCGAATAAATAGACTAATTGTCTCGATAATGATGAGTACTGGAATTAGGGGGATGGGTGTTCCTTCTGGCAGTAGATGTCCTAGAGCAACTGTTGGTTGATTTCGTATTCCAATAATTACTGTAGCAAGTCAGAGCGGTACAGCAAATCCTATATTAAGTGATAGTTGTGTTGTAGGCGTAAAAGTATATGGAAGTAAACCTAGTATATTAATAGTAATTAAGAAGATTATTAAAGAGGCTAATAAAAGTGCTCATTTATGTCCTCCTACATTTAGGGGTAGCATTAGTTGATTTGTGAATCGGTTAATAAATCATCCTTGAAGTGTGATGAGTCGGTTATTAACCCATCGGGATGATGGGGTTGGGTAGAGGATTCAGGGTAGTGCAATTGCAATAGCAATTAATGGAACTCCCAGGTAAGATGGGCTTGCAAATTGGTCAAAAAAGCTTGTTATCATGGTCAATCTCAGGATTCAGTTTTGTGTTTTTCAGCACTTACTGGGGTTGGTTCATTTGGTGAAGTGTGATTTAAGATTTTAGTTGGAATAATGGTTAAGAAGATTAATCAGGAGAATACTAAAATTGCGAATCAAGGGCCGGGGTTCAATTGTGGCATTTCACTGGGGGTGGTCGGGAATCACCAATCTTTGGCTTAAAAGGCCAATGCTTTGTCCAATATTTAGCTTCCTAGCGAGGCGTCTTCTAGTATTAATGAGGATCAGTTTTCGAAGTGTTCTAGTGGGACTGCTTCTACTACAATTGGTATAAAGCTGTGGTTGGCGCCGCAGATTTCAGAGCATTGTCCATAAAATAGGCCTGGGCGTGAAGCGATAAAGGCGGTTTGGTTTAATCGTCCTGGGACTGCGTCTATTTTTACGCCTAGGGCTGGAACGGCTCAGGAGTGCAGTACATCTTCAGCGGATACTAGGACTCGGACTGGGGATTCCATTGGGACAACCATTCGATGGTCAGTCTCTAGAAGTCGGAATTGTCCAGGAGTGAGGTCTTGAGTTGGGACTATATAGGAGTCGAAACCCAAGTTTTCGTAATCTGTATACTCGTAGCTTCAGTATCATTGGTGTCCTATTGCTTTAATGGTTAGGTGGGGGTCGTTAATTTCATCTATAAGATATAAAATGCGTAAGGAGGGTAGAGCAATTAAGACTAAAATGACAGCTGGTAAAATGGTTCATACAATTTCGATTTCTTGGGAATCTAGAATATACTTGTTAGTGAGTTTAGTTGAAACTATCGCAATAATAATATATAGTACTAAAGTGCTAATCAGAAACACAATTATTAGTGCGTGATCATGAAAGTGTAGAAGCTCTTCTATAACGGGTGATGCCGCGTCTTGGAATCCTAGTTGTGTTGGATGTGCCATTAAGTCCCAGGCTTAAGACATGCAGGAATTTAACCTACGATTTTACCTTGACAAGGTGATGTAATTTACGCTTTACTAATGTCTTTGAAGGAAGTGACAGAGTGGTTATGTGGCTGGCTTGAAACCAGCATATGGGGGTTCAATTCCTCCCTTTCTCGTTAGTTTGATTGAATTTGGACGAATGCTGGTTCCTCATATGTGTGGTAAGGAGGAGGGCAGCCATGAAGTCATTCTACGTTTGTTATAGTTAGTTCTACAGATATTACTTCTCGTTTGGCGGCGAAGGCTTCTCATAAGATGAATAGGAATATAATTACTGCCACTAGAGAAATAAGTGACCCAATAGATGATACTGTATTTCAGAGTGCATAGGCATCTGGATAATCGGAATATCGTCGTGGTATACCTGCTAGGCCTAGGAAATGTTGTGGGAAAAATGTGAGGTTTACTCCAATAAATATTACGGCAAAGTGAATTTTTGTTCAGGTGCTGTGTAGGGTATATCCTGTTAGTAGTGGGAATCAGTGCACGAAGGCTGCTATAATGGCGAATACAGCACCCATTGACAGTACATAATGGAAGTGTGCAACTACGTAGTATGTGTCATGGAGTACAATATCAAGTGATGAGTTAGATAGTACAATTCCTGTGAGTCCTCCTACTGTGAATAGGAAAATAAATCCAAGGGCTCATAATATTGGAGTCTCTCATTTAATTGATCCTCCATGGAGTGTGGCTAATCAACTAAACACTTTTACACCTGTTGGGATAGCAATAATTATTGTTGCGGATGTAAAGTATGCGCGGGTATCTACGTCTATCCCAACGGTAAACATGTGGTGGGCTCATACAATAAAGCCTAAGAGGCCAATGGCCATCATGGCTCAAACCATTCCTATATAACCAAATGGTTCTTTTTTACCTGAATAGTAGGCTACAACATGGGAAATAATACCAAATCCGGGAAGGATAAGAATGTAAACTTCTGGGTGGCCAAAGAATCAGAATAGATGTTGATAAAGAATTGGGTCTCCTCCTCCTGCCGGGTCAAAGAATGTGGTGTTAAGGTTTCGATCTGTTAGAAGCATTGTAATTCCGGCAGCTAAAACGGGTAATGATAGAAGAAGTAGTACGGCGGTTACAAGTACAGATCAGACGAATAAGGGTGTTTGATATTGGGAGATGGCTGGAGGTTTTATATTAATGGTTGTAGTAATGAAATTGATGGCTCCCAGAATTGATGACACACCTGCTAGGTGTAATGAGAAAATTGTTAGATCTACCGATGCTCCTGCATGGGCTAGGTTACCTGCGAGGGGCGGATATACTGTCCACCCTGTTCCGGCCCCAGCTTCAACGCCAGAAGAGGCTAGCAGAAGCAGGAATGATGGAGGTAAAAGTCAGAAGCTTATGTTATTTATTCGTGGGAATGCTATATCTGGGGCTCCAATTATTAATGGTACGAGTCAGTTTCCGAATCCTCCAATAAGGATAGGCATTACTATAAAGAAAATTATTACAAAGGCGTGAGCAGTGACGATAACATTATAGATTTGGTCGTCGCCTAAAAGCGATCCAGGTTGGCTTAGTTCAGCCCGGATAAGGAGGCTTAAGGCGGTTCCCACTATTCCGGCTCAGGCACCAAATACAAGATAGAGGGTACCAATGTCTTTGTGGTTAGTAGAGAAGAATCAGCGCGTGATTGCCACAGGTAGGGTGGCCGAGTGCTTAGGCGGTGGGTTGTAGCCCCGAAGACAGAGGTTTGAGCCCTCTCCCTACCACAGCCTCGTGGTGAAGAACATACCGGATTGCAAATCCAGAGACGTAGATTAATATCTGCCGGGGCTTTTCCCGCCTTGCTGGCCAAACGGCGGGAAAAGTAGATGGATGCTCGCTGGTTTGAGCGCTTAGCTGTTAACTAAGATTTTGTAGGATCGAGGCCTTCCCATCTAGTAAGGCCTTAGTTTAATGAAAATGTCTGATTTGCAATTAGGAGATGCAAGTTAATCTCTTGTAGGTCTTAATCAGGGACTAGAAGATTTTCACTTCTACTTAGAGCTTTGAAGGCTTTTGGTCTGATATTATCCTAAGTCCCTAGGTGGTTAGTATTATAATTGTTGGGGTTATTGGTAATAGTCCTAGGGCAGCTATAGTAAATAGGGCTAGGGGCAAGGAGGTTTGAGTTGTTTGAGTTCGTCATGGGGTGGTTGAGTTTGTTGTGTTTGGGGAAATGGTTAGTGTTATTGCGTAGCATAGTCGTAGGTAGAAGTATAGGCTAATTAAGGCGGCTAGGGCCATTGTTGTGGCGATAAGGGGTAGGTCTTGTTTTGTTAATTCTTGTAGAATTAATCATTTTGGTATGAAGCCTGTGAGGGGGGGGAGGCCTCCTAGTGATAATAATACTAGGGCAGTAGTTGATGTAAGGATTGGGGTTTTTGATCAAGTTGTTGCGAGTGTATTGATTTTGGTAGTGAATGATATTTTGAGGGTGAGGAATGCTGCTGATGTTATAATAATATATGTTCCTAGTGCTACTAGGGTTAGTTGGGGGGCGTATTGGATAACAATGATTATTCATCCTATGTGGGCAATTGAGGAGTATGCTAGGATTTTTCGTAGTTGGGTTTGGTTTAGTCCTCCTCATCCTCCTACTAGCGTGGATGTAACTCCTAATAAGGTTAATAGTAGGGGGTCGATGGTTTGGGCTGTTTGAATGATTAGTGCGAATGGGGCAAGTTTTTGTCAGGTGGATAAGATTAGTCCTGTTAGTAGGTCTAGGCCTTGTAAAACTTCTGGCATTCAGAAGTGTATTGGTGCGAGTCCAATTTTAAGTGCTAGAGCAGTTATAAATATTGTACTGGCAATGGGGTTTGATAAGTCGTTAATATTTCATTCTCCTGTTATTCAGGCATTTGTTGTACTGGCAAATAGGATTATTGCTGCTGCGGTAGCTTGGGTTAGGAAATATTTTGTGGTTGCCTCTACTGCGCGGGGGTGGTGGTGTTGTGCTATTAGTGGGGTAATTGCCAGGGTATTGATTTCTAAGCCTATTCAGGCGAGTAGTCAGTGGGAGCTAGCAAAGGTTAAGGTGGTTCCTAGTCCTAGGCTGGATAGTAGAATTATAAGTACATATGGGTTCATTGGCGGAGGAGGGACTTTAACCGTCATGTTCGGGGTATGGGCCCGAAAGCTTTATTAGCTGACCCCGCCTTAGAAAGTGGTGTAGAGGAAGCACCAAGAGTTTTGATCTCTTGAGTATGGGTTCGATTCCCTTCTTTCTAGGAACTGAGGGGATTTTAACCCCTATAAATCACTCTATCAAAGTGGTCCTTGGGCATTCAGGCACAGTTCCTTAGTTATAGTTGTGGAGGAAGCCCTGCCAGTGCAATAGGCAGGGCGGTATGTCATAGTACGAAGGCGAGTGTTAAGGGGAGGAAATTTTTTCAGACTAAGTGTATTAGTTGATCATATCGAAATCGTGGGTAGGAGGCTCGTACTCATAGGAATAAAATTGATAGTAGTGCGGCTTTAGTTATGAGGTTAATTGCTGTAAGTTCTGGGATGTTTGGTAAGTGGGAGGCTCCTAGAAATAATACAGCTGATAAGGTATTTATTAGTAGGATGTTGGCGTACTCGGCTAGGAAGAATAGGGCGAAAGGTCCCCCTGCATATTCTACATTAAAACCAGACACTAGTTCTGATTCCCCTTCTGTTAGGTCAAATGGTGCTCGATTTGTTTCGGCTAGTGTTGAGATGTATCATATTGCGGCGAGGGGTCAGGCAGGAATAAGTAGTCAGATGCTTTCTTGGGTAATGTTAAATGTCTGTAGAGTATAACCTCCTGAAAAGATAATTACTGAAAGGAGAATAAGCCCTAGGCTTACTTCGTATGAAATTGTTTGGGCTACAGCTCGTAGGGCCCCAATTAATGCATACTTTGAGTTTGATGCTCAACCTGACCCTAGAATTGAGTATACTGCGAGGCTTGATAAGGCTAGAATAAATAGGATTCCTAAGTTAAGATCGGTTACTGGGTAGGGTATAGGTATTGGCGCTCATAAGGTTATGGCTAGGGTAAGTGCTAGTATTGGAGTGGCTAGAAATAAAAATGGAGATGATGTAGAGGGGCGGACCGGTTCTTTAATAAATAGTTTTACTCCATCAGCAATGGGTTGTAATAGTCCGTAAGGTCCTACTACGTTAGGTCCTTTTCGTAATTGTATATATCCTAGTACTTTTCGTTCAACTAATGTTAGGAAGGCTACTGCTAGGAGAACGGGTACGATGTAGGCTAAGGGGTTGACTAGGTGGGTTATTAGGATGTTTAGCATAAACTGGGGAGAGGATTTGAACCTCCGGCTAAAAGGGCTTAGGCCTTTCGCAATTTACCATGCTCTGCCACCCCAGTATGTCCTTATTTCGGCCAGCTGGGATTTTGGCTCTCCCTTTGCTTTATTTATTTGTTTTCATAAATTAGGGGTGGGGCGTGCTTTAGGTATGGGCCCCTCTTTCCCGATCCTTTCGTACTAGGAAAAGTAGCGTTACAGATAGAAACTGACCTGGATTGCTCCGGTCTGAACTCAGATCACGTAGGACTTTAATCGTTGAACAAACGAACCCTAATAGCGGCTGCACCATTAGGATGTCCTGATCCAACATCGAGGTCGTAAACCCTCTCGTCGATATGGACTCTGGGAGAGGATTGCGCTGTTATCCCTAGGGTAACTTGGTTCGTTGATCGGCTTTGGTGGCCGGATCATGTTTGGTCAGATGTTCTGTGGCTTAGAGATGTCTCTCTTAGTTTTAGGGAACTTGTCCCAGTCCACTTGGAGGCTTGTCTTTCCTCCGTGGTCGCCCCAACCGAAGGTAAAATTTCATATTCCACAAGGTTTCTGCTTTTTATTGAGTTGCTTGACGTGGTTGAGTTTTGTACCTTAAGCTCCAAAGGGTCTTCTCGTCTTGTATTATTATGTCCGCTTCTGCACGGGCAGATCAATTTCACTGACTTGAAGGGGGAGACAGTTAAGCCCTCGTTTAGCCATTCATACAGGTCTCTATTTAAAAGACAAGTGATTGCGCTACCTTTGCACGGTCAAAATACCGCGGCCGTTGAACTTGTAGTCACTGGGCAGGCTGGACCTCCTATACATGGTTGCGTTGCAGGAGGCGATGTTTTTGGTAAACAGGCGAGGCTTGTGTTTGCCGAGTTCCTTCCCTTTCTTTTAGTCTTTCCTTTAGTAGCACTCCAGTGTGGGGTTAACGATTTTTGGTTGTGGATTTTTCTTGTTTTTTTTATTGTTCACATTGCTCTCTTGGGTTGAGTTCGTTAGTTGCCAATGGTTAGTCCGGTTTGGCTTACACTTGTGCTTGGAGAAGGTCGGGCCTTCTTGTTACTCATTTTAGCATAATTTCTTCCATGGGTGCATGGATTAGCCTAATAGTATTTAGGGGAGTAAGATTTTTTATCAGAATAATAAATTTTTTTCTGTCTGAGCTTTAACGCTTTCTGCTTAGGTGGCTGCTTTTAGGCCCACTAGAACAGCATATTTTATATATTATGATCTTTATCCTCCTGGATAAGGTTGTATCCTTTGTTAAAGGGGCTGTACCCCCTTTAACTAACTCTCGTGTTTTTCTCTTAAAATCTTGGTTAGTGCTTGTTTGATTTGAGGTGCACGAGGCTGAACTTCTATCCATTTCTTAGGCAACCAGCTATCACCAGGTTCGGTAGGTCTGTCACTTCTACCCGGAGCTCTTCCCACTCTTTTGCCACAGAGACGGGTTGGCCCTTAATAGGCTGTCTCGGGGTAGCTCACCTGGTTTCGGGGTTTCAAACTAAAGGTCTCTTTGCTTGTGTTTACTGGCTAAATCATGATGCAAAAGGTACAAGGTTTAGTCTTTGCTTTTTAGTACTTATATGGGTTATTTCATTTCTCTTTCAGCTTTCCCTTGCGGTACTGTTTCTATTGCTTTGGTTGAACCTTTTCTGTCTCCCATACTCAGGTAAAAGAATGGTTTAGTTTTTGGTGTTTGGTTTATTCTATTTTATTTGTATTATTTGGTTATATTGGTGAATAAGCTAGCTGTTTAGTTCAGGGTGATCCAACTTGCATGGATGTCTTCTCGGTGTAAGTGAGATGCTTAACTAACTCAGCCACGCCCTGGGTTTGATCCAAGTGCACCTTCCGGTACACTTACCGTGTTACGACTTGCCTCCCCTTGTCAGTGCTAGTTTATTAAGTATTTTTGATGCGTTTTGACAGGGGAGAGTGACGGGCGGTGTGTACGCGTCTCAGAGCCGGGTTCAAAGGGACACTCTATTTCCTTTTTACTACTAAATCCTCCTTCAAGCATTGTTTCATGTTGCATGTTCGTAATATTCTGTTATAGAAAATGTAGCCCATTTCTTTCCATTTCATGCGCTACACCTCGACCTGACGTTCTGGGTTGTGCCCATTTTGCTTACTTTTATTACCTTCACAGGGTAAGCTGACGACGGCGGTATATAGGCTGGGGTGGCTAGAAGTGGTGAGGTTTAACGGGGGTTATCGGTTCTAGAACAGGCTCCTCTAGGGGGGTCTGAGACACCGTCAGGTCCTTTGGGTTTTAAGCTAATGCTCGTAGTACCCTGGCGGACATCTAATTGTAGTTGGATGCCTAAGTTTATGGCTGAGCATAGTGGGGTATCTAATCCCAGTTTGTTTCTCAGCTTTCGTGGGGTCAGGTTTGTTTGCTAAAGCTACTTTCGTGTTTGGGCTTCGGATTCCTAGAAGCGTATGACGGCCAAGGGGCCATTTGGCTTTATTATTTGTTTGTTCTTAACCACCCTTTACGCCGTTGTATAATCAACTAGGGCCTCTCGTCTAACCGCGGTGGCTGGCACGAGTTTTACCGGCCCTTTATAACTCTAACTGAGTCAAGTTTTCACTTATGGCTTAATATTTATCACTGCTGAATTCCCTTGGGGGTGTGGCTAGGCCAGGCGTCTTGGGCTAAATTTTGTGCCTGATGCCCGCTCCTCGTCCCCGGGAGGGGGATTGAGGGCATACTCACTGGGCTGCGGAGACTTGCATGTGTAAGTTAAGTTAAAGCTGATAATAAGGTCGGGACCATGCCTTTGTGCATGCGGAGTTTTTTAGGACTCATCTTAGCATCTTCAGTGCTATGCTTTGTATTAAGCTACGCTAGC